CTTCTGTTTTCGATTATCTAATAAATCACTTAATGAAAGTAGATTCTCTTTCCATTCATTTCAAAACTTCCACGATCCCTTCCCGAACCAAACATGAATCTTTCGATTCATTTGGCTCTCACGCTCAATTACTTCAATTTCTTATGGCGAATTTCCATATATATATTCATATTCTATTTTTGAATGTAATGTAATGAGCCTATCCTCTTTTCTCTGTTCATATTCTAAAATAAAAACTAATCCAAGACTAGAACTATACGATTCAGAGGACTCTTCTGACCAAAGAAAAAACATGTAATTGTCAGCAAAGTTGTTTCGTTATTTTCTTCAAATCCAAAAAAATCCTTCGTACTTTATACATAGGTCATCAAATTCAGCATTAGAAATACCCATTTTTTCCAATAACAGGTTCAAATCATTTTATCGACATGAGTGTTATATATCGAAAAAATTTCCAACTATCTGTATTAACATAGTGGTAGAAAGAGTACTATGCCGCGTTTGGACTTCAAATGGAGTAAGCTTTAACCATATTAATGATTCCACATCGTTGTGTTTTTGATAGAGAATCAAAGTAGATTTACCAACAAATTACGAAATGCTACGGTTCTTCCATATGATTTCTTAATTTATTCAGAAGTAATTCGCAGGATCATCCACCTTTCTTGCCGAGTTAGCACGAAAAAAGGTGCAGCCGGTTGAATCCGGCCTATTATTGAAATAAACAACTCGCACACACTCCCTTTCCAAAAAAGATCAATACACCAAGCACTACACTTAGATTTATTGGATTTGTTGCTAAAATATCGGTATTAAACCCGAAACTCCCGGCGAATGGCCAGTGGCCCAAGGAAGCGAAAGAATCAGTTACATTTTTCATAAGATCCCCCTTATAGATAGACTAAAAAATCGAACGGAGTTCCTTTTGTATCACTTCACCCTCTTTTTTTTTATTGAAATTCTCACTAAGTCAACAAGAATGCGACTTATTAGAATTAAGTACTAAAGTACTAGGCCTCATGTCAATTGCGACATACCTCGTTTATTGCAAGATTTCCAAAAAGAAAGGATTCTAGTAAGAGAAAGGAAGCAAGCGAGTCGGTATGCTAATTTCTTATCCTCAAATCAGCTCTTCCCGTAGGCTATTGTCTCAACCAATAAGTAATTGTAGGAGTTAAATCTTGATATAATTCAAAAAAGCAAACGACAAGTCGAAGGCAATAAAATAAGAAAAGAAATACTTATTTTTCCTATTTCTAGGATTCAACAAATTAAACAAAAGGATTCGCAAATAAAAGAGCTAATGCTACAACCAATCCATAAATTGTTAAAGCTTCCATAAAAGCCAGACTAAGCAATAAAGTACCTCGTATTTTTCCCTCAGCCTCGGGCTGTCTCGCAATACCTTCTACAGCTTGGCCCGCGGCAGTACCTTGTCCCACTCCAGGCCCAATAGAAGCAAGCCCTACGGCCAATCCAGCAGCAATAACGGAAGCAGCAGAAATCAGTGGATTCATGATAAGTTCCTCGCACCAAAATAAAGAAATGGTTAATGATACAATCAACCGATGAATTAGAACTTCATTATTCTATCGCTACGACTCATCAAGTTACAGTAACTACGAACTCTGAATTGAAGTAAAAATATTAATTATGGAATCTTCAGAACTACTTCAATATCTCTTTTTTAGTTTCTATCCCCCGCGAAGTCTTTGTGAATCCCTACGACTTTAGTTCTTCCATTTCTTTGTTCCGAACCATTCTTGGAAGTCCTCGTTCTTTATTTTATGTGATCTCTTTATTCATTCAATTCGGACGAAACGGAAGGGCTTCTATTGGAATCCCCATCTAAATTGACAGTAGTTAGGGCAAATTAGATATATTATATCTTTAGTTCATATAACTAGTCAATTATAACCTATACATGTGTTTCTTCTATGACGTAAACCGATTAATTCGTTTAATCGGATTCTTATAAATCATTCTTCGAAACATCTACAAGAGTTAGCTTATGCTTATAGCCATTAAATCGCATAGACCTAGTTCAACGACCTAGTTCAACCTCCTCTACTAACCCGCCTATTTTTTATGAATCTACTTTATTTGTAAACTCTTTTACTCCTTTTCATTATCATTATCCTAGATGGAGACAATTTAAAAGGATAAATTCATTAGGCTGAATCGTTGCTTTGATTTTGATTGATCTAAGCTAAGTTCATGCAATTTATTATAATTTTATTTTAGTCAATCGTTGAATTGAATGAAATCAACCGAAACCCGAATTGTTCCATAAACCGTCTTTTTTTTATTTATTTAATTGTGTATCCATAGTCATAATATCATAAATGCCCTAAAAATTCTTATTCAAATTAAATTATGACTCCTAATATTTACTTTGGAATTGACTGACCAATAGAATATAGAATATTCATTGGAGTGGAGGGGGTATGATCGAAAAATGGGCTAAACGGGAATTTTAGGAAAAAGATCGTTTCGATCT